TAAACAAAGCTTCTCTTTTCTTCCTTGGTTTTGACTTATACGGGTCCCGTACCACAGGAAAAATATGGGCAGAAGTAATAAAGTAATAAATTACCTGGTGTACTTGCCCTATTCGCTGTGTTTCGTAAGTTTCATCCATCCAGTACGGGAGGAAAATGCAAGAGAGTTTCAATATGATATGGAAAGTTCCCAAATTCAATTGAAATTCTCGTTTGAAGACATGTTGCAAAGGAGTCAAGGCTTCCTTTTTTTTTTTTACCTGTACTCAACACGATTCTAACCCCAACTTATATAGTCTTTAATTCTGCTTAGCATACTAGCATCTCTTTCCTGCCAAAACTCATTCTACTTCTGCTACACTTTTGGCACTTCTCCTTTTTTTTATCTTTGACGTGTAGGATTGCTAATAGAAACTAGTGAGAAAGGTAGCTTGACCTCCATCAGCTCTCGTGGTACAATTTTTTTCCTCTGGAGCTCATCAGACTTCGAATTATAATTTGGATCAGTCTAAAAAGAAAAAAAGAGTGGGAGGGGGAAGTGCTGCGTGCGGGGCTTGACCAGTGGCTCGTCGCGAAATAAGCTAACTACTAAGCCACAACCACAGAAAGAAATCAGCTATTTACCTCTTTTTTCTTTTTTTTTTTCAGATTGTTTCTCGTTGCTATCTTATTTTTGCGCCTTCCTCGCCAGTCAACTACAAGCAAGTAGTCATCAGATTCCTCCCATTCTCATTTTCAAAAAATCTATATTTTAGTTCACCTACTTACTCATTGTTATTCGGTAGTTCGTTAGGTTGCCAAATCATCCTCAGGGAATCTCGTCGGAACGAAATAAAGAACGAGAGTGAAAAATTGAAGCTGCCTTCATTTCAAAATGAATTCCTTTTCAAAAAATGATTAATACTTTGGATACGCTGATACCGACTCGTCAATCTCCTCCGTATTTGATCTTCTTTCTATTTCTTTATATTACTGACGCGAAAGCAGAAAACTCAGTGCGTTTTGGTAAACCCATGCATCAATTTGATAGAGTTTTCATTTATCTATCTACGTTGCTTTTTTGCAATCTGGCAAACACAGTAGCGTAGTGGGGCGCAAATTCGAAAATTTTCAAATGAATTTGCAAAAAAAAAATTGAGATTTCTAGAAATTGATTTTTGTCTTCCTAGTTGGAAACAACTGAGAAAAGTTCTTTTCTTAACAATAATTGAATGACGAGGAGCCGTATGAGGTGGAAGTCTCACGTACGGTTCTGTGTAGCGACGTTGTAGCTGTCGACTATTTCACAACTACACCAAAAAAACCCAACTCTGCCCTACGTAAAGTCGCCAGAGTTCGATTAACCTCCAAATTTGAGGTAACGGCTTACATACCAGGTATTGGCCACAATTTGCAGGAACATTCGGTGGTCCTTGTGAGAGGCGGAAGGGTCAAAGACTTACCCGGCGTTAGATATCACATCGTGAGAGGAACCTTAGATGCTGTAGGAGTGAAGGGTCGTAAAAAAGGGCGTTCTAGTGCGTTGCAGAACATTGTCACAATTTGTATCATCGCAATGATTCCGTATCAGTTGTTCTGATACGTTAAATGTGTAGCTGACCCAGCATTGCCATGGGGACTAAAGCCTGCTACGACAAAGATTGATAATTTTATTCCTCTATTTTTGTGTGAAACAACTTGGTGTCTAAGGTGTTTTATTCCAGTAGCTTAAGTTGAGTTTTACCCGGACTCCCAACTAAAAATAAAATAAAAGTCTTTTCCTCCTGGAACAAGTTCAGGTTACGACTACGGATATTCGGCGAAGACTTTCTATTTATATACATATATAACATATCTATCTACCAATTGGATCGAGAAGCCTGCGGACATTACCTACGGACATTAGTAGTAAGATAATTGAATTGCAAGATTTTTCTTTTCTATACCTATTTTTTTCTCTAGGGAAGAAAAGGAAACGGATGCTCAATGTGCAACGAGTAAATATGATTTTATTAGCGTGAGAAAAAAAATTTGGTTGAAATTTCTTTGGGTATCTTTTATTCAATCATATGGAAAGCTGTATTCGACGAAAGTCGAACGTGCAGTTTGGAGGGAGATCCCCCCACTAATTAACCGGTGGATCCACTCTACAATATGGAGTGAAGAAGCCAAAATAGTAGATTAAGAGACCGCTGAAAAAAAAATTTGAAGTTTGACATAGTTGTAAACTCGTGGTACATCGGAGCAGTGTAGTGAACAAAATGAAAAATATCGAATCGGACCCAGTTTATCGCAATCGATTAGTAAACATGCTAGTTGATCGTATCCTGAAAAATGGCAAAAAATCACTAGCTTATCAGATTTTGTATCAGGCTATGAAGCGGATTAGACAAAAGACAAATAAGAACCCACTGTCTGTTCTGCGACAGGCAGTGCGTGGGGTAACTCCCGATGTAGTCACGCAAACCAAACGTGTGGGTGGATCAACTTATCGAGTTCCCGTTGAAGTAGCACCTGCAGAAGGAAAAGCTTTGGCCATTCGGTGGTTATTGAGTGCGTGTCGAAAACGCTCAGGTCGAAGTACGGCTTTAAGATTGAGTGATGAATTGATGGATGCTGCCAGAAATTCTGGTAGTGCCATACGGAAAAAAGAGGAGACTCATAAAGTTGCGGAAGCTAACAAAGCTTTTGCTCATTTCCGTTAGTTTTGTTTAGATTCGTTCCAATCCACAACAAAAAAATTGTGGATTGGAACCAGGGCGCCAGTCCCGGGGAATCAAGAAACACTACGAAAAAATGAATGAGTGTAAGTTTGTTAATCATTTTAATATTTCTTTTTTTTTTCGTTTGGTGTTCGAAGTTGCGGATTACTTACTGAAAAGACTTAACGCAGGATTAGTTTCTTTCAAAATTGAAATCAATTAGAAACGCATATTGCGTAAATAAAAACTTTTACCTCTCTTCCCTGTGTTTTGAAAAATTCATATTGTGAAATAAGTAACAAAAAAGAAAAAAAAAAGTTAAGATACGGAAAAAAAACCTATGCATTTTCATTTAAGGATTTTAAAGACTTAATCAATTTTGGTTGACATAGATAGATTTTTATGATACACTACGAACTAACAGGCTTATTAGCCTGGGGAATCACTAACTCCTTTTCGAAAACCAAAAATTACCATGACCGCAACTTTAGAAAGACGCGAAAGCGCAAGTCTATGGGGTCGCTTTTGCGACTGGATCACCAGCACCGAAAACCGTCTTTACATCGGATGGTTTGGTGTATTGATGATTCCTACCCTACTAACCGCAACCTCTGTATTCATCATTGCTTTCGTCGCAGCTCCTCCTGTAGATATTGATGGTATTCGTGAGCCCGTTTCTGGTTCTTTGCTATACGGTAACAACATTATCTCAGGCGCTATCGTCCCTACTTCTGCAGCTATTGGGTTACACTTCTACCCAATCTGGGAAGCAGCTTCTGTCGATGAATGGCTTTACAATGGTGGTCCTTATGAATTGATCGTTCTTCACTTCCTACTTGGTGTAGCTTGCTACATGGGTCGTGAGTGGGAACTAAGCTTCCGTTTAGGTATGCGTCCTTGGATTGCTGTTGCTTACTCAGCCCCAGTTGCAGCTGCGACCGCTGTCTTCTTGATCTACCCAATTGGTCAAGGAAGTTTTTCTGACGGTATGCCTCTGGGCATTTCTGGTACTTTCAATTTTATGATCGTCTTCCAGGCTGAGCACAACATCCTTATGCATCCCTTCCACATGTTGGGTGTAGCTGGCGTATTCGGCGGCTCTCTATTCAGTGCTATGCATGGTTCTTTGGTAACTTCTAGTTTGATTAGAGAAACTACTGAGAATGAGTCTGCTAATGCAGGTTATAAGTTTGGTCAAGAAGAAGAAACTTACAACATTGTAGCTGCTCACGGCTATTTTGGTCGTTTGATCTTCCAATATGCTAGCTTCAACAATTCTCGTTCTCTACACTTCTTTTTAGCTGCTTGGCCCGTAGTAGGTATCTGGTTCACCGCCTTAGGTATCAGCACTATGGCATTCAACTTGAATGGTTTTAACTTCAACCAATCCGTGGTTGACAGCCAAGGTCGTGTTATAAACACCTGGGCTGACATCATCAACCGCGCTAACCTAGGTATGGAAGTTATGCATGAACGTAACGCTCATAACTTCCCTCTAGACTTAGCTTCTGTTGAAGCCCCTTCTGTAAACGGATAATCTCCGTTTGGTTAGGCAGTACATGGATGCCAAACCCTTCAACTTCGGAAGATAGGGTTTGGTGTCCAAGAAAAGAAAAAGTAAAGGTTCGTACGAGAGAACAAAAAAAAAGGAAAAGAACAGCCTGTAACAATCTCACGGTTATCAGTTTGCGACTGTGAATGAAAAAGAACAAAAAATAGATGGAATATCCTTCTGAAATGAAATAAGTTCCTATTTTGACTCACTGACTGAATGCTTGTAACTTCATTCAATCTTTTGGATAGAAGAAGTTGGAAGTACATTCTCACCTATTTTCTGTTATATTGCTATACAGTTAAATCATACAGTTCGTATAGATGTGTATCAATTGAACAACAATCTATCTAGCTTAACGGATGGATCTCGTTCACATTCCATTCGGGGAGCCCAGGCCCCTTAACATTACATTCACAGAGGGGGCGGACGTAGCCAAGTGGATCAAGGCAATGGATTGTGAATCCATCACGCGCGGGTTCAATCCCCGTCGTTCGCCCATCCAGGTAATTCAATACTACTGCTCCGGCTACTTAGAGCGGAGAAAATTTGTTTGTTAAGTTAAGGTGCGTGGGGTAGATGCATGCGGTTTTCTTCAAAAAGAACATTTGAGAATTCCCAAGTTTATTCATTCCAGTTTTTTTTGAAGGCGGCTATTTTCTTTACAGAAATAGAAATGATTAGACTTGTTTGATAGATTTCTTCCATCCCATATTGAAATTTTCAAAATTTATGGTATAATCTATATAGAATAGAATAAATATTCTAGTATAGATAGAAAATAACTAGATAATCTATTTAATATTATAAATATGGAAATAGATGGAGAAAAAGTTTCATAACTAAGAAGTAAGGTACTATGATATGAAAAAAGAAACGATTGGAAATAAGGTAGTAAAAGAAAGTGTAGAAGTAAGAAGTCCAGACTCTTCCTCTGAAGTTTGGAACTTCTTAGAAGTCAATGGATTGGACGACTTTTCCAAATCATTGAAAAACCAACATCTCAAAGAACTTGTAGTTAGTCCAGATTTTACTGACGAACCTTTGATCAGATTATTTGACTTGCGATTTCTGAGTTCACTGTTTTTACGCAATCTTCGCCATTCAGTAATGAGGGGGAGTAACATCAATCTGGATATGCTGATGTTGCTAACGATACCGATTCTTATGCATTGCTGGAGTGACAAAAATTCAATTGATAAAAATTTTGTATCAACAAAAGTCATTAATGGAGGTGAGGAAATACGACAGAAAGAGGTAGAAAATTATGGTAGGTTTTTTCACGACTGTTTACTTCAATTCAAAAGATCTTTATCTCTCAAAAAAAATAGGAACAGAAAAGTACGGGCTTCCTACCACTTAGATTCAAACAAAGAAAAAAATATTTCAGTTTCTACAAAAAAGAACAAAAACAAAATTTGTCATGATATCACGACTTCCTTGATTTCGTCGGATATATGGAACGCGTCCAGAACGAGGGTATTTGGCAGGGATAGTTTCAAAGATGAAACTGAAAAGATTCGAGTGGTTCGTGGGGATAGGTATCTGCAAGATTTCTTTAGGTTTTTCAAATCCTATAACCGATTAGTAGTTTCCAAGAACGGAGGTGACTGCTACCAAAACAATTTGGATTTGTTGTCTCTTCGGGAAATTCGTAACAAACAAGATCTTGGAGTACAAGCAATACGGTTGAGAAACAATTTATTTAATCCCGTAGGATTACACCCCTGTGAAAAAGTACTACTTGAATCTATAGATTCAGCAGATCAACGAGGAGATGGATCGACATTTTCATTTGAGCAAGAAGCCTTTTCCAACTTGTCTTCGTTTATGTCTTGTAAAAAAACGATGTTGTTTCGCAACTTTATATCCGGATTAGATTTTGAAAAAGATAGAAAAGACTTTCCCAGTCTATACGCCTATTTACAAATTAGAAATCAATTAATAAATCGACTTATTGACTTCATTAAAACATCGAGCCTTATTGTTGATGGAGAAATCGGTATTGACATTAGTAATAGCATCGAATCCGAGAAAGGATTTTTACAGGAAAACATGCCGTTTACTAAAATATCTGACAAGAAACTTGGGTTATCAAGTAGTGGATACTTTGACTTTAATGAGATTCTTCCAAACTATTTTAAAGCATCTTTCAGTATCCCTAAAGAAACTACTAATGGAAGTAAAAATTTAAACAAATTAAAAGGAAGGTGGAGCCTAGTAGATTCAATATATTTGCTAGTTAGATTGTATGGGCAAAAGAAAATCATATTTCTTTACTCAACATACATATTTCTTTTCCACGACTATTTCTGCGCGTTATCCACTGAATATTTCTTTCGAATCAACTATTGGTTGGATGATTGGACGGGGCGCGGAGAATATACCAGTGTAACAAGAATTGCAACTGAATACATAGTATTCAAGTGGAAGGATGATGTGGAACGTCTATGGAACGAATATATTACCTCTCGAATTGATGAGTTTCTAAATGTTCAATTAAATGTGCGTAAATGGATTACTACAACAGAAAATTTGTATCTTTTGCCGGTCGGAAAATTCTTGGAAAAAGCAATGAAGGACGATTTGGAAGTAATTTGCCGTATGTCAATAATGAAAAACAAGTTATTAAATAACACTGATGCAACCAAGAAACATACCAATAAATGTTTTCACCGATTTCTCAATGTGGTATTTTTTTCTAAAATGATTGTTGCTGAGATTACTCGCCAGAAAGCTCTGATAGATACCATTGATTACTGCATAGAAAAATTGAACGAACTAGATGAGAAGTTGAACAAATTGAATTTAATAAATAAGCCTAATTTTTCATTACCATCAGACTTTGTGTATGAGTTTCAGGAGGACGTACTCTTTCTTAAAGAAATTCTTGAAAGAAAAAGAAGTTTATTTCTCAAGCCTAGATTGTTAAGAAATGAAGAATTGATAGGCTCTTCAACTGCACTCAAACCTGCGTTGAATCCCACTTTTCTTGAATTGCCCCCCATCGAAGCTATCCGAACAGGATTTTCGAGCGAGGCTCTTTCCATTACGGGAGGATATATTTGGAGAAATCTGTTTCTACATGATTTAAATTGGGAGGGAGTTTCAATCAGAAATATTGGTGCGGGTATTTCAAAAAACATTTTTTATCAAATGGATAAAATAAACCACTCACCTATACAGAGCCGTGCTGTAAACAACTTCATTCCGAGAATAGAAAGGGGTTTTTTCATCGGGAAATGCAACAGTAGTTATTTCAACGTGTTAGAAAACTTTCTTCTTGGGGTCTCCGGCGAGAAAGAGAAAGCTATCTCATCTGAGATCATCTCATTTATTCATCCCCAATTGTCAGATTTGTTATCATTCAATTCTTCGGAACAAGTAGAGAGGGTAGCTGGTCACTTACTGACATCAATTCAATTTCGTTTGTCTAATCTGCATGAATCGGCAACAACAGTAACTCATTTAGATGGACTTCCAATTTCTATTTTGGATCTGAATGGGTTATTGACAAGGTTGAACTCATCCCCTCGTGAAGCCATAGACTCGTTTCTGTTCTCGTGCAATAACGATGGAGTTTCTCTGAAAGAGGCGCCGATTAATTCCGACTTAGATCATCAGCAACCTCAATCTCGTTGGAATCTGGTGGTATTGGATCGAGTCAATTCAGAGAAGTTTTTTCAAAAGGGATTAGGCTCAAAAAACGGTTTCACCGGGAATCGAGTCTATCAAGACAATTTGTCTATTAGATATTTATGGGAACCGGAAAAATTGGATACACCCTATTGGTCGCTAAGATTCTCATTATGCAATAATGTAACATCGAGATTTCTATCAGGATCAATCGTAAAAGAGGTTCCCCGCGGAGATGCGGGGTTTGCAGATGAATCTGCCCAAGAAGAAGCTACTCGCTCGTCCCAATTTACCAATTTGAATGAATTATCAACGGAGTTGGACAGATATAAAATCTCTTGGATCTTTTGGAAAGACAATATGGATGAAAAATGGAGCTTGTTGAGAGATTATATACCTCTGTTTTTTACCCCCACCTGGTGGAGATACTTCTACGACCTGATTAGAGAAACATATCCAGAAATAATACTTAAACTAAGTTACGACTCAAATCACGAGCTTCCTAGAATCTCTAAAAAAATTGCTGAGGATTTATTAGATGGGGCAAAAAGCTATTTATTCCGACGCCTGCAAAGGCTAGGATTGAAATTTGAATTTGAAAACAATTCTATTAATAACCTATTCTCCAAGATAGGTCTTCTCATTCCCGAAAAAATTTCTGATGAGGCGGAGATGTCATATCCAGAAGAATGGTCAGTATCTCAATTTTCCAATAGGTCTTCTATCTTATATTGCTGCATCCTCTCAATATTGTTTGTTTTCACGTTATTGAAACATCCTTTGTCTGCCGTTTCGGGTTTCAATTCCTTTCATTTATGGAAACGTTTCGATATTATTGAATATTTAACAGACCCAATGCGCGGATTCTATTTGAAAAAGGTAATGTATTCCCCTCCGACAAGACAAATGTTAACAAGAGATCTATTAATCCATTCCTTGAGGCGATTCTTAACTTATATAAATAATATATTTTTTTTCCTTATTGTGAAGAATGAACTTGATTCATGGCTATTTTGTAGAGAAAGCTCTGATATTATAGATAGTAATAAAGAACTACTGACTCAATGTTTAGTAACAACTAAAATTTTCTACAAGTATGGATCGAAATCAAAATCCAATTATGATTTATTGAGCAACAAGATTGTTTATCAACCTTACCCACAAGAAAGATGCAATATTTTGGAATATTTACTGAAATTCTGGCAAAATAATTTATTGGGTCACAAAATCCGTAAGTTGGATCCTGCGGAGAAATGGGCTTTTTCGGCTTTCGGGAGAAATATTTTATTTTCAGCAGCAGCACCAAGACGAAACGACAGTCTACTAAACATGCCATATAGCGACATACCCATTTCACTCCAATCGAGATTATTACCATCTAAAGGAATTTTGCTAGTAGGACCTATAGAAACTGGCCGATCTTCTATTATTAGAAATGTAGCATTCAACTCCTATTTTCCAGTGGTGAAACTATCATTAAAGAGGTTCATATATAACCGATCCTTTTTGGGCAATGTACGTGGAAATTTCATCTCGAAAGAGAGCGCATACCGATTAAATATGGTCTTTGAAATAGCAAGAGAAATGTCTCCTTGTACATTATGGATTCAAGATATTCATGAATTGAATATTAATCGTTCGTATAATAAGCTAGAAGCTGATCCCAAATTTTTACTTTGTCAAATATTGAATCGTATTAGTCACAAGCTCAGCAACTTCAACATTCGCAAGAATGTTGTTATTGCCACGACTCACGTACCTGCGAGGATAGATCCAGCTTCAGTAGCTCCGAATCGGTTAAACCAATTAATAAATTTTAGAAAGTTCAACGGGCGTCAACGTCAGAAAGAATTATCAATTCTATTACGGATCAAAGGTTTCAAATTAGAAACTAATCCGTCTCTTATTGAGAGTAATGTGTCTGGAACTACGGGTTATAGCAAACGAGATTTATTCTTTTTGGCCAATGAAGCATTATTAATAGGTACTTTCAAAAGAAAAAAGTTTGTCTGTAGCAACGCGATTCAATTAGCTTTGCATAGACAGCACTCGGCTGTTAGTGATATGGGCCATGAAATGGAATCTGATTCGGAATGGAAAATCTCCTCCTACGAGATAGCGGAAGCTACTTCGAAGAATAGTTTGATAGATACTTATCTCACAAATATTTCATTTATTGGTCGTGACGCGTTAAAAATGCGATTTTATTATTTGTCTAACTGGTATGTGGAACCTTCCAGAAACGAATCAACAATTGATGAATTCACTGTGTTTTCGCACCTCCTAAGGATACTAGCTGAATTAGTAGCTCACGATTCGTTCCAAATACAAATGGATATGAGAAAAAAAGAGAATTTCATTGTCATCGACAAACTCGTAGAGAATGACTTAAACCTAGCTTGTGGTGTCCTAGAAAACCTCTCAAATAATTTTTCACGTTCAGAAATTTTTAGAAAGGGGAGTCAACGCAATAATAGTTTTTCTATTCCCTTCCCTATTGGAGAACCCAAGTATTGCTTAGGAGTAACCTCTACAAGTTGCTCTTCTAAATTTCTGAGAAAAGAAGACAGACTTAGTAGTAGTCTGGCCGACTTCGAGATGCAACAGTCACCCGAATTAATAGCCTCAACAACAGAGATATCGCGTGAGATCACTTGGTCCCATAAGACTTGGCGTCTCCGTTTCTTACGAAGCAGAACTTATGAATTGATGGGGGTATTATCCGAACCCAACCATTTGTATAAATTAATTCTCCTTTATCAGAATCAGAATTATATACCCCAACAAAATTTTGAATTCAATAATATTAAGGGGGAAAAAAGTAAAGGGCGCAATAAAAGCGGGTATCTTTTCAATTTTGAAAAATCTGCCACTAATGAAACAGATAGCTTTATTAAAAGATTGGAAAACCAATTGGATAATATGTTGTTACGTGAGCAATTTTTAGAGTTGGGAATCTCTGGCGACTCATCTATTAATGAGTATGAAACACATTGTGATCGAATTAATGAAACGACTCGACTCTTCGGGAGGCGCTTCATCTGGGACCCCATGCTTCTGTTCCAGCCAGACCCTAACATTCCTTCTTCGCGACGCAACTTGTTTTCAACAAAAGAACTGGCGCGGAGGCTTTACAACATTTACGGTATGAGAAGGCAGCGCCTTCAAAAGACGTCAAATAAGAAAATTAAAAATTTCTTTCTCTATCGTGAAGATAATCCGAAATTGAAACCCGATTCATCTATTAATCGTTGGCCTAATCTTTCTTTGGATGAGGAGGAGCAAGATTCCGAATACGTAAAAGAAACTTCTTTCATAGATATATATCTGCAGTATCCACAGATATTTATTCCCGTTCATTTGGACTGTTACACGGTAGCGGAGGATTTCCCGGAACGATTTCTTCGGTTTAGGCTTCTGGTTCATAGAAACAGATGGATGAGACGGAACCGTTCCCCATTTCAGGATTTTCTTATCTATAATATGTTACTTGAAACTTATGAATATTTATCCAATCCGTTCCGGTTTGGTGAAACATCACTGGATCAATGAATCAGTTACTTCATGAAAAAGCTCAATGTCGTAAAACAACTGTTGTTTTCTAGATGAAAGATTTCCCACTCCATCTAGATCTCTAACCATATAAGTGGAAACCAAATCAGTAAGAGGAAGATCTCTATTTTTCCTTTTACTGATAAAAAAAAAATACAATTCTAACTTTTCAAAAAGTAATAAATTGGAGACCAGTTACTATATGATAATGATAATAGGAGTCTCCTTACTGAAAATTAATAACTAATAGCGGTTATTTCGTAGGAATTATGCAAACAAGGCCAGTTTTTTTTTATCATTATTATATTTTATTTTTGACCGATTAGAATGGGATTCGGTATCTCTGAAACGTTATTTAACCTGGCTGCAGAGGAGGCACCGGAATTTGTCTGAGTTGTTGGAACGGGGTCCACCTAAGAATGCTTCTCCTGGGTCCTATTATTGTAATTCTTCCTCGCGATCAGTATTCTACGCGGATTCCAGCTAAACAGAAACTAATTTTAGGTAATGCACCCTTTCTTTTTTCCTTACTTGTTCATAAAGGAAGGCCATTCATATGTATTCTTGAAAAAATTATGGATTGAACCCCTAGTTGACTTATTAATTTGATCATTGCAGTTATTTGTTATTTGATACACCAGATCAAATTGAAGTGAAAACTATTAAATCAAAACGGCGCCTCCATGCATGCATGGGGGACCGGGGAGGGGGGGGGGGGTAAGGAACGCGCCAGTATTCCTGTCTTCATTTGTTGGTGTTGAGGTTTGAAAGAAACACGATGATAAAAAGCATTCAACAATTGATGGGTCATGATCCAACAAGACTTTCTTTAGCATATGTCTGAAATACAACTCTTCTCCTATTACTAGAATTTCTTGACGTACGTATATACAAATCTCCCCGGATAGGATTCGAACCTACGACCAATCGGTTAACAGCCGACCGCTCTACCACTGAGCTACCTGGGAAAATGGTAGGAAATTCAGTTTCATACACCCTTGAGGACCTTTTTTCTGGAAGCCACTTCCAAATTCAATCTGGAATGAGTTGCTTTCTCTGCATTTTGTCAATTTTGTATACGCCCTAATTTTCATTATAGGGAGAAGGGTCGGCAATAGCAATCCCATTTGAATGTAGGGTCTCCCAAATCAAGAGTCAACATGGGGGGGGTTAATCGGACAAGACAAGGTCGAGATCAACCCCACAAACCAAACCCCTTCCCTAATTCGTATTGACACCAATTAGTGATTTCTATTCCCCCCCTTCCTGGAGCCGTAGTAGAATAGTTACAGGGTCTTTCCGCCTTATGGATCATGGAAGGAAAATATTTGAGGAAGAAAAAAAACAGGGAAAAGAAAAAAACCAAAAGGGAAATAGAAAAAAATTGGGGAAAATGAAGAATAGCCGGGAGAGATGAATGCGAATTGGAGCTTCGTGAAACGAAAATAGCAGTTTACGGAAAAGGCGGAATTGGAAAATCAATGACAAGTTGCAATATATCCATAGCTTTAGCTAGACGAGGTAAAAAGGTATTACAAATTGGATGTGACCCAAAACATGATAGTACTTTCACGCTAACCGGATTTTTAATACCTACAATTATTGATACATTACAAGTAAAGGATTATCATTATGAAGACGTTTGGCCAGAAGATGTTATTTATAAGGGTTACGGTGGAGTCGATTGTGTAGAAGCTGGAGGTCCACCTGCAGGAGCTGGATGTGGGGGATATGTCGTGGGAGAAACAGTAAAATTATTAAAAGAGTTAAATGCTTTTTACGAATACGATATTATTTTATTTGATGTTCTGGGAGACGTTGTTTGCGGTGGCTTTGCCGCTCCTTTAAATTATGCAGATTATTGCATAATTATAACTGATAACGGTTTTGACGCTCTTTTTGCGGCCAACCGTATTTCCGCTTCGGTTCGAGAAAAATCTAATACTCACCCCTTGCGATTGGCCGGCTTAGTTGGCAATCGAACTTCTGAAAGAGATCTTATTGATAAATATGTAGAATCTTGTCCTATGCCTGTACTTGAAGTGTTACCTTTGGTTGAAGATATCCGAATTTCTAGGGTAAAAGGAAAAACTTTGTTTGAAATGGCTGAATACCAAGAAAATTTAAATTATGTTTGTGATTTTTATTTAAATATAGCAGATCAAATTCTTTCTGAACCAGAAGGAGTCATACCAAGGGAAATTCCCGATAGAGAATTGTTTAGTTTACCATCTGATTTTTATTTAAATGTAAATTTGGAAAATCCAGAAAAAGTTATGCTTGAAGAACAAAATGTTCCTTCGCTTGGTTTTACAGTTATCTAATCTAATAGTGAAAACATTAACATACTACGTTTACATAGCGCTATATTTTTCTAGTCTAAGGAAAAAGTTTCATGAAAAATTTTGAGATTCCTGCTTTTGAGTGTGAAACTGGTAATTATCACACATTTTGTCCAATTAGTTGTGTAGCCTGGTTATATCAAAAAATTGAAGATAGTTTTTTTCTAGTAATAGGCACAAAAACTTGTGGTTATTTTTTACAAAATGCTCTTGGAGTCATGATTTTTGCAGAACCTCGGTACGCTATGGCAGAATTAGAAGAGGGAGACATTTCAGCTCAATTAAACGATCATGAAGAATTAAAAAAAATTTGCTTACAAATAAAAAACGATAGAAATCCAAGCGTCATTATTTGGATTGGAACCTGTACGACGGAAATAATAAAGATGGACTTAGAAGGTATAGCTCCAAAATTAGAAAAACAAATAGGAATACCAATCATAGTTGCAAGAGCTAATGGATTGGATTATGCCTTTACGCAGGGTGAAGATACAGTTTTAGCCGCCATGGCACACCGATGTCCAGAATATAAAAATTCTGAGCTAAGGCAAGAGCCCACAAACAAAATTGATAATTCTAGTCAAATTAAAATCAATAATAGTTCAAACAACAATTTCATTTCTGAAAGAATTGAATTACCAAAATCCAAGTTAGTTCTTTTTGGCTCTTTACCCTCAAGTGTAGCTTCGCAATTGAATTTGGAATTAAAACGTCAATCCATTCTTGTTTTAGGTTGGTTACCTTCCCAAAGATATAATGAACTTCCTAGTTTAGGAGAAGGAATTTACGTTTGTGGGGTAAACCCATTTTTAAGCCGCACAGCAACAACTTTAATGCGTCGACGAAAATGCCAGCTAATTGGATCCCCCTTTCCAATTGGTCCAGATGGCACACGTGCCTGGATAGAAAAGATTTGTTCTGTCTTTAATAAAACACCAGTTGGTTTGAACGAAAGAGAAAATCAAATTTGGAAAGCTGTTCAGGATTATACCCGAATAATAAAAGGTAAATCTGTTTTTTTTATGGGAGATAATTTGTTAGAAATTTCTCTAGCCAGATTTTTAATTAGATGCGGAATGGTTGTTTATGAAATAGGTATTCCGTATATGGATAAACGATATCAAGCAGCTGAACTATTGTTTTTACAACAAACTTGTAAAAAAATGAATACACCTTTACCGCGAATTGTTGAAAAACCTGACAATTATAGCCAAGTACAGCGTATGCATGAACTGAAACCTCATTTAGCTATTACTGGAATGGCCCATGCTAACCCCTTGGAAGCTAGAAATATTAATACTAAGTGGTCAGTGGAATTTACCTTTGCACAAATTCATGGGTTCAGTAATGTGCAAGATATTCTCGAATTAGTTACTCGTCCGTTACGATGTAGAAGCGGTATTATGTCGGATTTTCAAAGCTTATCTAAACAGACAAATAAGATGAACTCAATCTAGAAATTTTTTTTTTTATTTTCTAAGATGAAGTAACAATTACTGGTGAATCATTATGAAAAGATATCTAAATGAAAGTGTCTAATTCATTCTTAATCAAAAAGTTTCACAACTTGTTTCTTTTTCTGGCTTGTATGATTAAGAAAAATAATTTATTCTTTCTTATTAATTTTTTATTAATTGTTTTCAGTTTTTCATTGACTTCTTGAGAGAATCCACTTGAATAGTATGAAATTTCAGTGTATAATCTAATTGATTTGTATAGCAAAAAGAAACTAACTAGAGCAGAAAAAAAATGAAAGATTGTTTTTAATTGAGAGGTCACAAATATGTATGTATATCAGTAGAAATAAAAATGAATCTGAAAATTCTTAGATTTATACTATATATATATATGTGTATCTAAGTAAACACATAGGAAATAATTACAACAACAATACAATATATATTTTTTATTTCAAAAAATATATATACCTATAAATAACATTTTTTATTTGGATAAATAAAACTAATGAATCCTTATATATATATACTTTTTGGTCTATATTATGGATTACTCGCTACATTACCTGTAGGAGTTCCACAACTTTTATGTATAAGATCTTTCCTCATAGGAGGAAACCTGAGCGGTCTTGCTTCTCTAAGTGGATCCATGTTGGCACAGTTAATAACTTTTTTATCAATTTATTGCTCGCCAATTTACTTAGTATTGTCAAAACCACACATACTAACTGTAATGGTAATCCCCTATACCCTTGTCTTTTGTTTTTTTATCAAGGATCCCCCAGACTATCAGCTTTTACGACCAGTGACATCCTTCCGGGATTCTCGACTATTAAGATTATTTGTGCTCAGTTTTCTTTTTCAGATTTTCAATCCAATTGTGTTACCAAATCCCGTATTGACAAGGCTGCCCTATCTATTTTTTTTCAGATATAGTACTAATTCACTTTTCTTGATTTTTACTTTTGCCGGTTGGCTGTTTGGACAAGCAGCATTTAGTTATTTTTCGAAACTATTATTAACTCGCGTAGAAAGAGATTCACCAATGCTCTATCTATTAGTGAAACGTTCAATATACACAACTTTTAGTATTGTTTTTGTATCAATTGCCGTGGCATACTTGGGGAGAGCCCCGGCTCCCTTTTTTACCGAGAAGTATGTGAATCAATTCTACGCAAAAGACCTGCATTTTTGGAAACTCACCGGATATAAGAGTCTTTTTTGGTGGGCTTTTCAACCTTGGCCTTTTTCTTTTTTTGACCCCACAAGACATAATCGGGGCCATCGATTTGTTAGAAATTCCCGATTGTACAGAGGGAAGAGCTTCGTGAAAAGGAGAGTATCAACCTACTTTTTTCAAAAATGTTTAACTGATGGGAAGGAAAGATTATCTTTTGCATCGTTGCCAAGTTTAGCTATATTTGAAAAACAAATATGTGGATCTCTACCAACAAGAGCTCATTCACGACTAGGAACTCGTCTCCATCTTTTATCTCAAACTTGGGTTTTAGAAAAATTGGTAAGAACTAAACGCGTTGAGAAGGAATTAACAGATCGAGTTGTTTTACTAGATAATGATTACTCTTTCTCAAAAGCAATGGAAAAAAGAACCAGATTAAAAAGTCGGAAAAGAAGCAGAATACCACAAGTTTACGATCCTTTTGTTAATAATTTTCGTATGCGGATTCCAATTCCACATACATATTTAACACTAGCTGAATTGAACATGAAGCGGCACGGCCCCATAAAAGAAAGAAAATTAATCCGAAGGATTAAGAATAAAGAATATTTAAAAGATTGGATATCGAAAAATAATCGAAGAAGAAAAAAACAATATAGGTCTGTTTTTCCATGGGACCCTTTATCAATCAGATATAAACGCATGTTCCAATTCATGTATGAGAAAGGAACGTTGTATGACTTCAAGTTAAGAAAGATTCTTGAAAAGACCCAAAAAGATTCATCTGTGATTTGGGAAGAAATGATAGAGCTAAATCCTCTGTCTCAAGCATTATTTTTTACCTATTTAGAGCGAGAGAATTCTTATTACTTAAATACCATTTTCACGTTGAAGGCATTTTTTATAAGTAATTATAAGACATTTTCAAATACGGCACGTCAATTCCGTCTAATTGAAAATTCAAGTATGAGGTTAGCTCGAAATCTTAGTATATATTCTGAAAATGTTTTTGACTTCACAGGAGCAGAGACTGCTTTTAGGTATAGAAAATTGCGTAATATAGGCTTTACTAGTATAAGACGCAATCGATACAAATGGGTAAAACGGTACGCAAGAGTATCGGATTTTCGACGAAAATTATTCAAGGGTTCATTGCGGGCTAGAAGACGAAAGACTTTGCTTTGGAATGCACTTCAAGGAAAAATACATTCGTCTTTTTTTCTAAGAGTGCGGGAAATACCCTTATTTTACCTATCTAGTAATAGCTCGGTAACTTTCAAACCCTCAGTACCTGTTGTTGAATTGATAAAAACAAAAAATTTCGAAGTTTATCAGCAGCTACTAGAAAATTCTCCAGCTTTGAAAGAAAGATTAATTAATGAAGAATCTACACGCACCCGTTCAGCTTTAGCTACTAGAACAGATATAGGTCCAATTCATAATGGAAGAGGATATTTGTTGGTTTTCCAATCTAAATTCCGTAAATATATAAAATTGCCAACATTTATACTTTTCAAAACTATTATACGTTTTTTACTTCGTCAAGAATCTGAATGGAGTAAAGATTGGACATACTGGAGAAAAGAAATTCACATCAATTGTACATTTGATGGTGAAGAATATTCGAGATATGACTTACCTCCCCGTTGGTTAAGAGAGGGTATACAAATCAAAGTTGTGTCTCCATTTCGATTAAAACCTTGGTATACAGATGAAAATAAAAAGAAATTGTCTCTTGACCAAACTTCCATGAAAGTTGAATCTAGCGAGAGCCAAACATTAATAAACAAAAGAAAATTGAAACGAAAGAAACCAAAATTTATTTATTTAACTGTTTTAGGATACCAGACAGATAAACCTTTTGGACCTATTCTAAAAGAAACTTCTTTTTGGAAACCTGTGCAAAAAAAGTTAATTAGGACTTACCAGAAGAGGCGTCTACCTCGTCAAGTAAGGCAAACGTATCAATTCATCAACTCTAGATTACATTTGGAAAAAGTAGTGAAATTTAGTTTAATTGTGTTTCAAAAACTGAACTTTTTATCAAAAATTAAACTAAATAGAAAAAATTCAAATCAAAGAACAAAAAAATTATCTTCCACGTATTTCAAGGAAACATCGGTAAAAAATAATAATTCTATAGTTATTGGTGGAGAAATATATTCAACTAGTTTTTATAGTAAGCCAGCTTTTAATCAAAATTTTGAAAATAAGAAAATGGTTGAGAGTCCCAAGGTTGATTTTGTTAATTCGATAAAACAAGAAATGAAACAAGAAGTTAAAACAGATAATCTCAGAAAAACTTCGATCAATCAAGTAGCCATTGACACTGCATTAAATAATACGGATTTCAGCAATTCTTTTGAAAATTTAAAAGAATTTATTTTTAGTCCACGCTTATTCCTTGCTGCATCGGCTGACGAATTTCTTGTGGTATTAAAAAATCTCCTTTTCAAAATTGGCCGGAGCTCTATTTATTTATTTTATGATTTTGTTACACTACATAAACAATTGAGAAGGCTACGAGAGGAAATTAATCATGAAAATAATGTAGTACCCAAAAACGGAGTTCAATTGTTATCTCAAGGTCAGCTATATGTTGATATATGGAATATTAGCTTGAAAAATAATTTAAATTTGGATTTACTAATTAATAATAATATCAAAAACAGTAATAATAGTAACAATAGAGAGAACATTAGATCACAAGGAGATATTAATCAAGATAATAATACTTGGTCTAGTGATTTTAATCACTCCTCAAAGTTTCATGTTTTATCAAGCAAATCTTCATCAGTTCGTTTAAACTCAACACTAACGGAAATTCAGAATAAAAAAGAAAATGGTATAAATCGTTTTCCAATTCATTCTGATACAAAAATTGATAACCAAGAAATGCCCAACGAAATCTTAAGTGAAAATACTGCGAAGTATATAGAAGAATGGGGATTCTGGAATAAGTTTTATAACGTGAATGACGAAATTTGGAGTAATTGGCTAGATTGTTTTCCTAAGTACAATTTATCATCAATAATATGGCGTGAGATAGCACCTAGCAGATGGAAAGAAAATTTAGAAGACTTTACTAATCTCAAAAAAATAACTACTCAGAATAATCCGCGATATCGTGTTTATCCAGGCAAGTTCCATAGTTATTCCATTTACACACAAAAGTTATTTCTTAGAGATCGAATAAATAATTTCAATAAAATTACTAAACAGAGAATTTTATTACAAAATTTAACTGATTTTGTTCGAAGTGGAGATATACAAAATTTTTCTGTCAGACAAGATGTTATTAGACAAAAAAGTTACTTTAAAGATCGCTTCGAAAAAATTAGTAATAAAAGAAAAAATATTAGTAAAAATCTTTTTTCTTTTCCAAATTCCTCTACAAGAAAATATAATCTAAAATTTGACTTAATGTTGTGGCTAGATCCAAAAATGTTAAAAATGAAAGGTCTTTTCACAAGTAAAAATAAAACGAGGAAGACAAAAAGATTGTTGGAAGATAAACCTCCATATTACATATTTAGATACGGAAGTGAATCTGACAAAACAAGAGAGTTATTCAAGTATTTATTTGACCGAGGTATAGAAGATCGAGAGGAGTCAGATTATTTGTTTAACCGGAAATGGAAGCTTGAAATGCAAATGGAAAGTTTTAGAAAATTAAGCGATATTACAAGATTGCTAAGAACCGAGCAAGAATTGATGGCACTTTGTGAAAATAGCGAATTAGATCCAGATTTATTAGGTTTCCAACTTCGAAATAAAAATAAAAATAGATGGTTCCGATTTCTCGGTTTCTTTTATTTTCATCGTTTCGGAAACTTACTTGATGACCAAAGCTTATTGTACAAAATTGTTAATCCTCTGCTAAATGTCAAGTCTATAGCAAAAAAGAGAGATAAGAAACGCTTGTATAAAAATATATATAATGATACTTATATCTTTAGATTGTTCCACATAGTCAATGAACATAATTGTAAGCAGGTGTGTAATTATAATATTGAGGATCTTCTCCTTACACGTCGTCAGCGGGAATTTCGCTTTCTTAACTGTTTAGTAATTTCAAAACAACTAGCTCAGAGAGGAGAGGGTTATTTATCTCACATTATCAATGAAATTGAAAAAACCAAAAATGATGTAGAAGAAATCAAAAATGAGGTAAAGCCAAAGCCTTGGTGTCTTTTACAAGATAGTAGCATTGAAAGTCAAAGAATCAAACGCTTCTTATGGCCCAGTCACCGATTAGAAGAATTAGCCTGTACCGGCAGATTTTGCTTTGGCGCTACAACTGAAAGTAGATTTGCAGCGCTAAAAATTCGGATGTATCCTATAATATAGTATAAAGTGAATAAAATACCTAAAATAAAAAAAAAATTCATACATATATTATTTCAAGGATTCAGAAATAATTAGTAAATATAATCTAAAGTTCACCAACTTTATTAACTATTGTGACTAATAGCCAGTTCAATTAAGCGTGCTCTCTCAAGTCAATTTTTTGGGGTATAATGTGTGTAAATTCCACATATTATATTCCAAAAATTCAAAATTTTGTGCCTAATATTAATTAATAGTTAATTTTTTATGCAACTACTGGTAAAATCCTCTATAATTGATTTGAAAAGTATACAAAACAAACAACATTGTGCTTATTATTACTATGAATATACAAGGATCTACTGACGCGCGGTTTTTGAACGATAATCAAAATACGGGATTCACAGCTTTTCAAATTTATTATTCAACTTATCGAGTATCAAGACTTACTTATCATCTGGAATCACACCCCAAAGACTACTCATCCCAAATTGGTTTGTGGAAACTACTGGGTAAACGTAAGCGTCTTTTAACTTATTTATCAGGTAAGAATACGGGCTTATATTTAAAAGTTTTAATGAAATTAGGTATTCGAGGACTAAAAGGACGCTAATAATATAACCTAAGATCATTTTTCTTTTATTCCAGGAGAAAAAGAAGCTATGCTAGATTCTTTCTATCTCAAATAGAAAATAATTGTCCTACTCTTATCTTATTTAACCAAAGTGAATGAATTTGTTTGATGACATTTATTGAAAAGGAAGCAATTTATGAATAGTCGGTTTAAACATACGGATCCAATTGTCGTAAGTATGGGTCCTCATCATCCGTCAATGCACGGTGTTCTACGTCTGGTTGTCGTTCCACAGGGTGAAAATGTTATTGATTGCAAACCAATCTTGGGCTATTTACATCGAGGAATGGAAAAAATTGCTGAGAACCGAACAATTGTGCAATATCTTCCTTATGTGACGAGGTGGGATTATTTAGCTACTATGTTTACTGAGGCAGTGACAGTTAATGCGCCAGAAAAATTAGCTAATATTCAGATACCTGAACGGGCTAGTTATATACGCATAATTATGCTTGAATTGAGTCGAGTAGCTTCTCATTTGTTGTGGCTCGGACCCTTTCTAGCTGATATTGGCGCACAAACTCCCTTTTTTTATATATTTCGAGAACGGGAAATGATTTACGATTTATTTGAGGCTGCTACTGGTATGCGCATGATGCATAACTATTTTCGAATTGGGGGTGTCGCAGCAGATTTACCGTATGGTTGGGTAGATAAATGTTTGGATTTTTGCCAATATTGTCTTCCAAAAATTTATGAGTATGAACGATTGATTACAAGGAATCCTATTTTTTTAAAACGAGTGAAAGGGGTAGGTTTTATAAGCAGACAAGAAGCCATCAATTGGGGATTATCTGGACCCTGCTTACGTGCTTCAGGAGTTCAATGGGATCTTCGTAAAATCGATCATTATGAATGTTATGATAAAATAGATTGGCAAATTAAATGGCAAACAGAAGGAGATTCTTTGGCTCGTTATTTAGTACGAATTGACGAAATGAAGGAATCAATAAATATTATTCAACAGGCGTTAAAGCTTCTGCCAGGCGGTCCGTATGAAAACCTGGAAGGTCGCCGTATTGCGCAAGAAAAAGGAAGGATGGATTGGAACAGTTTCAACTACCAGTTTGTTGGAAAGAAATCTTCCCCCACCGTTAAACTACCTCGACAGGAACATTACGTGAGAGTGGAAGCTCCCAAGGGAGAATTAGGAGTTTTCTTAATTGGAGATGATAGTGTTTTTCCTTGGAGATTTAAAATTCGACCACCTGGCTTTGCAAATTTGCAGATTCTTCCTCAACTTCTTAAAGGAATGAAGCTTGCAGATATTATGACAATATTAGGTAGCATAGACATTATTATGGGAGAGGTTGATCGTTAAAATGACAAATATTATCAAAATTTCTGAGAAAGAATTAGCTCAATTTTTCAATGAGTTGAAAATTATAACAACTTTTTCTGAATCAATTTGGATTTTGGCTTATACCCTCACTCTGGTTTTGGTAGTTACAACAGGAGTTTTAGTCATTGTATGGCTCGAACGAAAAATATCGGCGGGAGTACAGCAACGTATCGGGCCAGAATATGCAGGTCCGTTGGGAATTATTCAATCTCTGGCCGATGGAATCAAACTCCTTTTAAAAGAAGATATCATTCCAGCTGGAAGTAACGTTTGGTTATTTACCATCGGTCCAGCTATTGTGGTCATACCGGTTTTTCTCACTTATTTGGTAATACCTTTTGGACAAAATATTATATTAGCAAATTTAAATATTGGTGTTTTTTTCTGGATCGCTATTTCAAGTGTCGTTCCATTAGGTCTTCTTATGTCAGGATACGGTTCAAATAATAAATATTCTTTCTTGGGGGGACTAAGGGCTGCAGCTCAATCTATTAGTTATGAAATACCTCTAGCTTTGTGTGTATTGTCGATATCCCTACGTGTGATTCGATAAAAACGAGTAAGTAAGGAAAAGCTTTTTATTAATTTCCTTTTCTTCACCTTAAAAAATCTCGTTGATTAATAAACCAAATAGTTATCCGGGTGCATTTAAACAGCGTTTTATCGCAGTTACAAAAAAGAACCCCTCTGTATTAGAAACTTATCTGACTATATTTAATTTATATCAGATCTGTGCTACCTAATCCCAAGTCAGTGATTATCCTTATCTAGGCTTGAAACGGAGAAAATTTAGTAGTCAGTTTCTAATTCTTTCATACCTAGAAAAAAAAAGTAAATAGGGAGAAACACTAATATACGCAAGAGAGTTGTATGAAATCAAACTTGTGAACAAAGATAAATAGTAGTCAAAAAAAAATCAACAATCAAATACAATAGATATAGATATCTTTCGTTCTACTTTTTTCTTCTTCACCTAAAAGAAAAAACTCAGCCCGGGTAGGGATGGCTGGGTAATAATTATAAATGATTCCACTCTCGAGTATAATCTTATTTACTTCTGGAATAACGATTTGGAACGAAGTAATCCTTATTAATAAGTCAAATTTCATTGAATTAACTGAGTAAAAAAATGGTTATGTTTTTTTTCTGCACAAAAAAAGGAGATTGGATCAAAATACAGAAATTTTCTTTTTTTGATTGAAAAACCAATTTTCAATTCATATACTTTCGAAACTTAATAAGGTTAAGATAGATTCAGAAGCAAACTTTTAGTAAACAGAATCTCATTGAAAAAACAATGCAAAATATTACATTCTAACCGAATAACTTTTTGTTTCAATGGGGAGCCGTATGAAACCCCAAGTTCATGTACGGTTTTGAAATAGAGGCGGGCAAAACCGCCGACTAGACTTATCAGGCAGTTTGAGTACCGTTGATATCGTAGAAATACAATCCAAATATGGTTTTTTAAGTTGGAACGTTTGGCGCCAGCCAATTGGATTCATAGTTTTTTTGATTTCGTCATTAGCAGAGTGTGAAAGGTTGCCATTCGACCTACCAGAGGCCGAAGAAGAGTTAGTGGCAGGTTACCAAACTGAATATTCGGGGATAAAATTCGCTTTATTTTATGTTGGTTCTTACTTGAATTTGTTGATTTCTTCGTTATTTGTAACAATTTTATATCTTGGGGGTTGGAAATCTTCAATTCCCTTTGTTGAAAATTTTATTCAAAATATTTCGATTAACTATGGAATCAATGAATCCTTCGATGTGTTGAAACCAGTTCTAGATATCTTTACTACATTATCCAAATCTTATTTGTTTTTATTTATCTCTATTTTGACAAGACGGACCCTACCTAGAGTACGGATAGATCAATTATTAGATCTTGGATGGAAATTTCTCCTGCCTATTGCTTTAGGGAATTTATTGTTAACAGCTTCGTTTCAAATTTTATCAATAAATTGAGAAACTTCATTTCACAATTTCAAAATTAGTGTAGTTGAATCAAGACAGGGAAGAAAAAAGGTAAAAAGGAAAAAATTTGCGTTTCTCAATCTATTTTCCTCCCTAAAAATTTTGTGTTTGAAATAAATGGTAAAAACAAAAATCTTTCTCTACTATGATCACAACAATAATAAAATTTAAAAACTATGGTCAACAAGTTGTAGAGGCCGCAAAATACATTGGTCAAGGATTCGCGGTTACTTTAGATCATCCAAATCGTCTGCCTACAACTGTTCAGTATCCTTATGAAAAAAATCTACCATCTGAACGATTTCGTGGACGTATTCATTTTGAATTTGACAAATGTATTGCGTGCGAAGTTTGCGTTCGAGCATGTCCAATCAATTTACCAGTTGTTGATTGGACCTTTAGAAAAGATATAAAGAAAAAAAAATTAAGAAGTTATAGCATCGATTTTGGAGTTTGCATTTTTTGTGGTAACTGTATAGAGTACTGTCCGACAAATTGTTTATCAATGACCGAAGAATATGAACTTTCTAGTTATGACCGTCACGAACTAAATTATGATCAAACGTCTTTGGGCCGTGTACCCGTTTCTGTTTTACACGATGTTTCAGTCCAATCTGTCAGAATTTAACTACTAAATTTTATGATTACGAATAAAAAAAAAGAATAATTTATTTTTTAATATGATTGTAAAAACCTATTTCTTTTAGAAATAAGTCAAATAAAAAGAAAGAGAGACTAGTCAATATCAATGAAATTCAACTGAAACACTCAAATTTAAGAATTGTGCACAATGAATCTATCAGAATTAATTCATGAATTTATTTTGGCATTAATAGAACCGGGTATCTTAGTGGGAAGTATAGGCACAGTATCATTTATTAATACAGCTAATTCTGCTTTTTCCCTTGGGCTAGTATTCACATGTATATCTCTATTATATTTTGCATTAAATGCAGATTTCATTGCGGCCGCACAATTGCTAGTTTATGTAGGAGCTATAAATGTTTTAATTGTATTTGCTGTAATGATTACTGATCAATCAGTCAGTTCTGACTCTGAGAAACGCGGCATAGGATATTTCACTGCTCTAGGAGCTTGTTCAATCCTTTTTTTGACAATAGTCTGCATTTTTCATAAAATAAATGATTTTTATTCAAGTAGTATACATCAATCAGAATATTTAAAATTAAATTTGTTTGAGCAAAATGATGTTCAAAACATTGGGTATCAGTTGTTGAACAAATTTCTAGTACCATTTGAGCTTGCTTCACTTCTTCTTTTAGTTGCTTTGGTGGGAGCAATTAATCCGGCTCGAGATGAAGATGAGGGCAAAGATATTGCAGAAAATCAAAAAAAATCGTTTGTTTCTTCAACTTCACCTCGTGATAAGTCCTCATTTTTCTAAATAATAACAACTTATCCAAATGAAAAAAAAAACTGAAAAACCTGGTTAAAAAAAAAGAAATTTATTGAAATCGAAAAAGAGGAGAAAAATAATAGATTATGTTTGAAAAAGAACTAATTTTAAGTACCTATCTTGTATGTGTCGGCTTTTTTGGATTAATTACAAGTAGAAATATGGTTAGAGCACTTATGAGCCTTGAGTTAATTTTGAATGGTATTATTTTAAATTTTATTATATTTTCAAATTTTTTTACCAATCGAGAAGGGGGAGAGATTTTTTCACTATTTATAATAACTGTTGCAGCTGCCGAGGCCGCCACTGGATTAGCCATAGCTCTTTCGATCCATCGAATCAGGAAGTCTACTCGTATCGATCAATTAAATTTGTTAAAATGGTAATTGATTGATTGGTGAAAAAGTGATTTTCTCCTTTCAATTTATTCAAAATTATCTTTTTGGATCACGTGCGTCACATACTCTTTTTATTTCTTTTTGTTTTTCAATCGTAAAAAAAAAATGAATGAAATTTTTTTTTATTTTTTTTAGAGAACAATAAAGAAAAAAAAAATATAAGAGTCAAATTTGATTGAATAGAATTTGAAAATGAAAAGAAAAACAATTTTTGTTATACTGATTGATAATTTTATTACTTGAAATTTTTTAATAAATAAAAAATTCAATAAGGAAATTTTAGTAGAAGAGGAGTAAACAGACCTAATGGCACATTCAGTAAAAATTTATGATACATGTATCGGTTGTACCCAGTGTGTAAGGGCATGTCCCACAGATGTACTGGAAATGATACCGTGGGATGGATGCAAGGCTAATCAAATAGCTTCGGCTCCTAGAACAGAAGACTGCGTGGGATGCAAAAGATGTGAATCAGCTTGCCCCACCGATTTTTTAAGTGTACGTGTTTATCTGGGAGCTGAAACAACCCGTAGCATGGGTCTGGCTTACTAGTCCTCAGTACCTAAAACGGAAAAAGGGAACAAGTGAATTGCCAAATTATCTTATTTTGACTCATACCCAAATCTTTGGAAGCCCAAAGATTCGGGTATGGGTTATTTGATTTAAATCACATAGCTTTTTTTTTTCTCAAAAATTTTTACTTTTTTTTGTCAATTCATGATTAATAATGTACCTTGGCTAACAACAATCGTATTTTTCCCAATTCTTGCCGGGTTGATGATTCCAATATTGTCCTCTGATGGCAATAAAATCATTCGATGGTATACACTTGGTATCTGCCTACTTGAATTTTCGCTGATTACTTATGTATTCTATTGTCACTTCCAAATTGATTCTCAGTCACTTCAATTGTTAGAAACATTTAGTTGGATAGATTCAATTCATTTTCGTTGGGCATTAGGTATTGATGGACTTTCCATGGGTCTTATTTTACTAACTGGCTTTGTTACTACTTTGGCAACTTTAGGGGCTTGGCCAATTACTCGGAATACGCGGCTTTTTTATTTCTTGATGCTAGTTATGTATAGCGGTCAAATTGGAGTCTTTGTTTCACGAGACATTTTGCTTTTTTTCTTAATGTGGGAATTAGAACTAATTCCAGTTTATTTACTCCTTAGTTTATGGGGAGGAAAAAAACGTTTATACTCGGCTACAAAATTTGTTTTATACACAGCGGGTGGCTCAATTTTTTTGTTATTAGCCGCTCTAACAATGAGTTTCTCCGGTAGCGACGTTCCTTCTTTTGATATTCAAGATTCAATTGATAAATCTTATCCAGTTTCTTTAGAAATACTTATTTATATTGGATTCTTAGTTGCTTATGCCGTCAAATTACCAATCATTCCTTTTCATACTTGGTTACCGGATACTCATGGAGAAGCACATTATAGTACCTGTATGTTGCTAGCTGGGGTGCTGTTAAAAATGGGCGGATACGGTCTCATTAGAATAAATCTGGAATTATTGACTCATGCTCATTTTTTTTTAGGATCAGGACTAATGTTGTTTGGAGCAATTCAAATTGCATATGCTTCTTTCATTTCTATGAGTCAGCGTAATTTGAAAAAAAGAATTGCTTATTCTTCGATTTCTCACATGGGTTTTGTAACCATAGGAATTGGTTCTTTGACAGATTCGGGTATTGACGGAGCAATGTTACAAATGATTTCACATGGTCTAATTGGGGCTGCTTTATTCTTTCTTGCTGGTACTTGTTATGATAGAACTCGAACTTATCTATTAGATCAGTTAGGAGGGGTTGCAACTACCTTGCCTAAACTTTTTACCATGTTTAGTATTTTTTCATTGGCATCTCTTGCATTGCCAGGAATGAGCGGGTTTGTATCAGAATTGCTAGTTTTTATAGGAGTTAGTACTGCCGAACAATATTCATTTCCTTTCAAAATAGTAATTACATTGGTGGGAGCAATCGGCACAGTATCAACCTCAATATATTTATTATCAATGTTACGTCGTATGTTTTATGGTTATAGGTTAGTTAACCAATCAAATTCTTATTTAATCGATCTTGGTCCAAGAGAATTATTTATTTTGATTTGTTTGTTCTTGCCAATACTAGGTATCGGTTCATATCCAAATTTAATTTTACCCATCTGGAGGAATAAAGTTAGTTCAATCTCACTTTTATACTCTAACATGATCAAATAAAACAAAACTCATAGTGAAAAGTTTTAATAAATTGTTGTATCGAGTTTATTTCTATTATTAAAAAAGGTTGGTTAGACATCAATTCATTAAACCCTTTAATTAATATATGTAAAATTGTTTTTACAGTGGAGAGACATAAGCTAACAATAAATTGTAAAAATTGTTTGTTTATGTCTCTACGTTTAACTCTTTGAAATTTTTTTTTTATTTAATTGAACGGATATCGTTTCTTTACTAATCCTAAAAATTATTTAACTAGGTTTGTTTAGTTTATTACAAAAAAAAATCACTATAAATTTGAAATTGTTGTATTTCTGTTATATAAGCCAACCATAATTATGTAAACCAACTCCTAACAAATTGACTCCCAAAAAGCAAATCCAAACCAAGAAAAAGCCCATAGATGCAGCCATGGCAGAACCTTTACCCATCCATTTTTTATTTATTCTTATATGAAGATAAATAGCGTATATTAACCAGGTTATTAGGGCCCACGTTTCTTTTGGGTCCCAACTCCAATAAGATCCCCAAGCTTCATTAGCCCACACTGCTCCGGAAATTATACCGATAGTCAAAAAAGAAAAGCCCAAACTTATTGCTTGATAAGTCCATTTATCTAACAAATGAATTAATTGGCATTTTCTGGAGTTCAAAAAAAGTGAATAAGAAAAACTTTCCGTAATGATTTGTTTCGGAAAGTTTTTAGAAATCAGCGGGTAATTTTTATTTCTAAATTCAAAATTATTTGTCAAGTTTCCAACACAATATCTTTTTATTTCACCGTGAAAAATACTCAATAAAACGATTGCTAGTAAAGAACCAAACAACAAGGTTGCATAACTAATTAACGTTGTACTTACATGCATCATCAACCATTGAGACTGTAAAGCAGGTACTAATGACATGGATTCTCGCATTTTGTGAGGAAGACTTAAAACCGCAAAAGCGTGAACTAGCAGAGCACTTGTTGCCAGAACTGGAGCTGACAACCGCTTTTTATTTTTCACATTTGAGATTAAATATAAAAACGAAAAACCCCATGAAAGAAACATCAGTGATTCATATAAATTTCCTAGCGGCAAATGTTGAGTTTGAAAAAAACGAGTAGTCAGAAATCCTGTAGTACATAAAAAAGCAAATTTCATGCCATTGTTGCTAAAATGATTGATTTTATCAATTTCAAAAAAGAAATTGATTAGATTTAGCAACGTGACCAAAAAAAGGATTAGAAATGAAATGTAAACAAATATTTGCTCGACGTAAAGATATATCATAATTAAAAACAACCAACAATTTTTTCTTTTAATTTGATCTAATTAATTTCAATTTATTTAAGATCTTATATTCACTTCAGTTTAACATACTTGACGTACTGGTTTGAAGTGCCGCTACTCGGATTCGAACCGAGATGCCCTAGCACTGCTTCCTAAGAGCAGCGTGTCTACCTATTTCACCATAGCGGCTTATTGAGGTTTGAACAATTGCAAACTTCTTTTATATTTTATATCACATCTTTTATATTTTATATCACACCAGAACATCAAGTCAACTATTATATCGTTTTTCTTTTTAAGAAAGCTAGAAAGTATTGATGTATCAAGACTAACTAGTAAAAAGATACTTGCTTATTCAATAGAAAAATGATATTCGTAATAGAAAAATATCTTTTATATATACTATATATATACATATATATATATAGTATCCCGTATATATATATATATGTATATATATATATACGGGATATAGCGCAGTTTGGTAGCGCACCATCTTGGGGTGATGGAGGCCGCAGGTTCAAATCCTGCTATTCCGAATCAAAAAATTTATAATGAAAATTTTTCATAACGCTTAATAGTTATATATATGTATATATTACAGTTACAGTTTTGTTCATTAGTTTTGTTAATAGATAGATTTTTTGTATTTTTTTTTACCATGTGTAGGATTCATACAATATCTAATGTTTAATTGGTTCGTTAAAGAAATCAGAATTTCTTTTTATTTTAATCTTCTAAATACATGTTCTCTTAGATTGTCAATCTGAATTAATTTACAAATTTTATTTCATTGCAAATAATAACTATAAAAACCTATTTTTTTTTTTTTAAGTATGAATTTATATAGTTTTTATCTTTTTTTCTTGGATAACATAAGTTATTTTATAAAGAATTCACTTACTCTGTTAAAATTGTTAGAAAAAATTCTACTAATTTAGAACTTCTTCTCGGCTACATAATAGAAGCTTCTGGAACGACCACTCAAAACAGATTGAGCTAAAGAAAAAGATTTTGATGCTTTTTTCAAGGACTTCATTGTCCAAACTCTATTACGAATTTTCTTTTTCGATCTAGAAGTGCGTTTTTTTGGAACAGCCATAGTTTAATTTATTGTATTCGCATAGGATTTTCTTTTTGACTACTTATTATTATATTGATACGTGCTAATAGAATAGATATAATGAAGAAAAAAGTTTTTTTTAATAAAGGAATAAAAAGACAAACGTAAAAATTTTATTTTGTCGTAACGACAAAATTTTCTAAGTATTAAATGACTAATTTATTTAGTTAGTTTTTGTTTTTGGGTCACTTAAAGAAATGGAGTCAATTACAAGTCTGACCATACTTTCCCTATAACCAAAAATTTTTTGCTTTTTTTTCTTGCAACTAATTTTCTGTATAACTAATTTTTTTTTGGAGCAACTATGTAAGAGTCGCCCTTTTACAACCGCATTAGATAACCACGGAGAACCAATCTTTATAACAGCTTCATCATGTACAAGCAAGATTCTATTGATGGATATTTGTTTGTTAAATCCTAACGTATCTAGATTTGAAGTAAAGCGACGAATATCATAAAATTTTCCTGGCTCTACTTTTAATTGACTTCCTCCAATATCAATAATTGCGTATTTACCCATTATGATTTTCTCTTTTATAGAATTTGATTGTAAAATATGCTTAATTTTGCGACTTGTCTAAGTATTTCGTTGGTGATCAACGTTTGTCAAGGTTTCTTATGTTGTTTATTACTAAGTGAAGTTTCAATCTTAATTATTTAATGGATAAAAATTAACGATATCATTTGCCTACATTCTATTTGTTATTTTCACTTTTTTATTCACAAGAAAGAACTAAATAACTAATATTAATTTAAATTCAAATTTTATACGCTTGTCTGTGAAAATTTCAAACGAATACGCTTTTCTTATTCCCACATGTCCATTAGTAGCTGCTTGTTTAACCGGGCTGTTAACCTTCTTTTTTTCAAAGGCCACAAGAAGTTTTCGTCGCTTGTGCTCATCTTTCAACATATTTTTATTAATTGTTGCCCTCTTTGTTTCCATTTTTTTACTTCGAGAACAATTTGTTAATTATTCAACTGAAGAAACTTTTTTGAATAAAGAGTTTATTTGGACTTGGATTTATGATAAGACTTTCTGTTTAACAGTAGGTTTTTTAGTTGATTCACTTAGTCTTACTATGGCAATATTAGTAACTACCGTAGGCATTTTAGTGATGATTTATAGTGATAGTTATATGCGTTATGATCAGGGATATGTGAGGTTTTATGCTTATTTAAGCCTGTTTACTGCGTCGATGTCAGGTTCAGTTTTTAGCCCCAACTTAATACAACTTTATTTTTTCTGGGAACTAGTTGGAATGTGTTCATATTTATTAATAGGTTTTTGGTTTACAAGATCAAGTGCCGCAAACGCTTGTCAAAAAGCTTTTGTTACCAACCGCATAGGAGATTTTGGATTACTTTTAGGAATATTAGGTCTATATTGGACAACTGGTAGTTTCGAGATTTTTGAATTGTGTGATCGATTTATTGAATTAGAAAAAACAGGATTTGTAAATTTTCTTTTTGCAAACATAATTATTGTTTTATTATTTCTCGGACCAGTAGCTAAATCCGCTCAATTTCCACTTCATGTGTGGTTACCCGATGCAATGGAAGGGCCTACACCAATTTCGGCTCTTATCCATGCAGCTACAATGGTAGCTGCGGGTATCTTTTTTATCGCTCGAATTTTTAAGTTAATATTGAGCTTACCCTTAGCAATGTCAATAATTTCTTGGGTAGGTGGTCTAACAGCTTTATTGGGTGCTACATTAGCTCTTTTTCAGAAAGATCTCAAAAAAGGTCTTGCTTATTCTACTATGTCTCAGTTGGGATATATGGTTTCAGCTTTGGGTATTGGTGCTGATCGATCGGCTTTATTTCACCTTATAACACATGCCTATTCCAAAGCTTTGTTATTTCTTGGGGCTGGTTCTGTAATTCATTCACTTGAAAAAATAGTTGGATATTCACCTAATAAGAGTCAAAACATGTTCTTTATGGGCGGATTACGTAGATATATGCCAATTACTGGAACTACTTTTCTTTTAGGTACTCTGTCGCTCTGTGGTATACCACCTTTAGCCTGTTTTTGGTCTAAAGACGAAATTATTACCAAACTTTGGTTATCTTCCTCTTACCTTGGACTCGTAGCTTCTGGAACTGCGGCTCTTACGGCGTTTTATATGTTTCGTATCCATTTATTGACTTTTGAAGGAGATTTTCGTGCCAGTCAATCAGATGAAATTGATTTTAATTATTCTCCCCAAACTAACAAAACCATCACTTTTAGTTTTTGGGGTAAAACAGAATTGATGAAAGAACCCGCAATTGGTCAAATCAGTCAAAATGCAGCATTTTTAGAGTTTAGAGTCAAAAATGTTTTGTCAACCTATTTTGTAGACCCAAATCAATCTAGTCAAATTGATTCAAGTCGAGTCTTATTAAAACCTAAAGAATCGGACTTTTTTATGACAATTCCTCTTATAGTGTTAGCAATACCTACTGTATGTATTGGAGTACTAGGAGTTGATATTCCTGAAACTCAGAAAGAGCTTGGTTTTACGTCATTTTTCAATTGGTTTGTTTTTTCATCAAATATTTTTAAAGAATATAAAATTACTGAAATATTATTTGAAATTTTATTGGATTCAATCGGCTCCTTTAGTTTATCCCTTTTTGGGGTATTTTTAGCATATATTACTTATGGTCAATCTAGTAACACAATAAAGCAAAAACAAATTTTTAAATCAGAATTTTCTTCGGAGAAAAAAATCATTAGTGTACTTGGGTACTTTGCGTATTATGCCCAGTCTTGGTCATTAAATCGGGGTTTTATTGATTACTATTACGATCTTTTTTTCATACGTGGCACAATGTTTTTGAGTCAAGTATTTTTAAATTTTGATCGTCATATAATTGATGGTTTTGTTAACGCAACAGGGTTAGTAAGTTTTTTTAGCGGAGAAAGTATACGTTATGGAGAAAATGGTCGAATTTCTTATTATTCATTTACAATATTAGTCGGAATTTCTTTATTAATAATACTATTACTCATTTTAGTTCCGCCTTTTCCGTAAACTGCTATTTTCGTTTCACGAAGCTCCAATTCGCATTCATCTCTCCCGGCTATTCTTCATTTTCCCCAATTTTTTTCTATTTCCCTTTTGGTTTTTTTCTTTTCCCTGTTTTTTTTCTTCCTCAAATATTTTCCTTCCATGATCCATAAGGCGGAAAGACCCTGTAACTATTCTACTACGGCTCCAGGAAGGGGGGGAATAGAAATCACTAATTGGTGTCAATACGAATTAGGGAAGGGGTTTGGTTTGTGGGGTTGATCTCGACCTTGTCTTGTCCGATTAACCCCCCCCATGTTGACTCTTGATTTGGGAGACCCTACATTCAAATGGGATTGCTATTGCCGACCCTTCTCCCTATAATGAAAATTAGGGCGTATACAAAATTGACAAAATGCAGAGAAAGCAACTCATTCCAGATTGAATTTGGAAGTGGCTTCCAGAAAAAAGGTCCTCAAGGGTGTATGAAACTGAATTTCCTACCATTTTCCCAGGTAGCTCAGTGGTAGAGCGGTCGGCTGTTAACCGATTGGTCGTAGGTTCGAATCCTATCCGGGGAGATTTGTATATACGTACGTCAAGAAATTCTAGTAATAGGAGAAGAGTTGTATTTCAGACATATGCTAAAGAAAGTCTTGTTGGATCATGACCCATCAATTGTTGAATGCTTTTTATCATCGTGTTTCTTTCAAACCTCAACACCAACAAATGAAGACAGGAATACTGGCGCGTTCCTTACCCCCCCCCCCCTCCCCGGTCCCCCATGCATGCATGGAGGCGCCGTTTTGATTTAATAGTTTTCACTTCAATTTGATCTGGTGTATCAAATAACAAATAACTGCAATGATCAAATTAATAAGTCAACTAGGGGTTCAATCCATAATTTTTTCAAGAATACATATGAATGGCCTTCCTTTATGAACAAGTAAGGAAAAAAGAAAGGGTGCATTACCTAAAATTAGTTTCTGTTTAGCTGGAATCCGCGTAGAATACTGATCGCGAGGAAGAATTACAATAATAGGACCCAGGAGAAGCATTCTTAGGTGGACCCCGTTCCAACAACTCAGACAAATTCCGGTGCCTCCTCTGCAGCCAGGTTAAATAACGTTTCAGAGATACCGAATCCCATTCTAATCGGTCAAAAATAAAATATAATAATGATAAAAAAAAACTGGCCTTGTTTGCATAATTCCTACGAAATAACCGCTATTAGTTATTAATTTTCAGTAAGGAGACTCCTATTATCATTATCATATAGTAACTGGTCTCCAATTTATTACTTTTTGAAAAGTTAGAATTGTATTTTTTTTTTATCAGTAAAAGGAAAAATAGAGATCTTCCTCTTACTGATTTGGTTTCCACTTATATGGTTAGAGATCTAGATGGAGTGGGAAATCTTTCATCTAGAAAACAACAGTTGTTTTACGACATTGAGCTTTTTCATGAAGTAACTGATTCATTGATCCAGTGATGTTTCACCAAACCGGAACGGATTGGATAAATATTCATAAGTTTCAAGTAACATATTATAGATAAGAAAATCCTGAAATGGGGAACGGTTCCGTCTCATCCATCTGTTTCTATGAACCAGAAGCCTAAACCGAAGAAATCGTTCCGGGAAATCCTCCGCTACCGTGTAACAGTCCAAATGAACGGGAATAAATATCTGTGGATACTGCAGATATATATCTATGAAAGAAGTTTCTTTTACGTATTCGGAATCTTGCTCCTCCTCATCCAAAGAAAGATTAGGCCAACGATTAATAGATGAATCGGGTTTCAATTTCGGATTATCTTCACGATAGAGAAAGAAATTTTTAATTTTCTTATTTGACGTCTTTTGAAGGCGCTGCCTTCTCATACCGTAAATGTTGTAAAGCCTCCGCGCCAGTTCTTTTGTTGAAAACAAGTTGCGTCGCGAAGAAGGAATGTTAGGGTCTGGCTGGAACAGAAGCATGGGGTCCCAGATGAAGCGCCTCCCGAAGAGTCGAGTCGTTTCATTAATTCGATCACAATGTGTTTCATACTCATTAATAGATGAGTCGCCAGAGATTCCCAACTCTAAAAATTGCTCACGTAACAACATATTATCCAATTGGTTTTCCAATCTTTTAATAAAGCTATCTGTTTCATTAGTGGCAGATTTTTCAAAATTGAAAAGATACCCGCTTTTATTGCGCCCTTTACTTTTTTCCCCCTTAATATTATTGAATTCAAAATTTTGTTGGGGTATATAATTCTGATTCTGATAAAGGAGAATTAATTTATACAAATGGTTGGGTTCGGATAATACCCCCATCAATTCATAAGTTCTGCTTCGTAAGAAACGGAGACGCCAAGTCTTATGGGACCAAGTGATCTCACGCGATATCTCTGTTGTTGAGGCTATTAATTCGGGTGACTGTTGCATCTCGAAGTCGGCCAGACTACTACTAAGTCTGTCTTCTTTTCTCAGAAATTTAGAAGAGCAACTTGTAGAGGTTACTCCTAAGCAATACTTGGGTTCTCCAATAGGGAAGGGAATAGAAAAACTATTATTGCGTTGACTCCCCTTTCTAAAAATTTCTGAACGTGAAAAATTATTTGAGAGGTTTTCTAGGACACCACAAGCTAGGTTTAAGTCATTCTCTACGAGTTTGTCGATGACAATGAAATTCTCTTTTTTTCTCATATCCATTTGTATTTGGAACGAATCGTGAGCTACTAATTCAGCTAGTATCCTTAGGAGGTGCGAAAACACAGTGAATTCATCAATTGTTGATTCGTTTCTGGAAGGTTCCACATACCAGTTAGACAAATAATAAAATCGCATTTTTAACGCGTCACGACCAATAAATGAAATATTTGTGAGATAAGTATCTATCAAACTATTCTTCGAAGTAGCTTCCGCTATCTCGTAGGAGGAGATTTTCCATTCCGAATCAGATTCCATTTCATGGCCCATATCACTAACAGCCGAGTGCTGTCTATGCAAAGCTAATTGAATCGCGTTGCTACAGACAAACTTTTTTCTTTTGAAAGTACCTATTAATAATGCTTCATTGGCCAAAAAGAATAAATCTCGTTTGCTATAACCCGTAGTTCCAGACACATTACTCTCAATAAGAGACGGATTAGTTTCTAATTTGAAACCTTTGATCCGTAATAGAATTGATAATTCTTTCTGACGTTGACGCCCGTTGAACTTTCTAAAATTTATTAATTGGTTTAACCGATTCGGAGCTACTGAAGCTGGATCTATCCTCGCAGGTACGTGAGTCGTGGCAATAACAACATTCTTGCGAATGTTGAAGTTGCTGAGCTTGTGACTAATACGATTCAATATTTGACAAAGTAAAAATTTGGGATCAGCTTCTAGCTTATTATACGAACGATTAATATTCAATTCATGAATATCTTGAATCCATAATGTACAAGGAGACATTTCTCTTGCTATTTCAAAGACCATATTTAATCGGTATGCGCTCTCTTTCGAGATGAAATTTCCACGTACATTGCCCAAAAAGGATCGGTTATATATGAACCTCTTTAATGATAGTTTCACCACTGGAAAATAGGAGTTGAATGCTACATTTCTAATAATAGAAGATCGGCCAGTTTCTATAGGTCCTACTAGCAAAATTCCTTTAGATGGTAATAATCTCGATTGGAGTGAAATGGGTATGTCGCTATATGGCATGTTTAGTAGACTGTCGTTTCGTCTTGGTGCTGCTGCTGAAAATAAAATATTTCTCCCGAAAGCCGAAAAAGCCCATTTCTCCGCAGGATCCAACTTACGGATTTTGTGACCCAATAAATTATTTTGCCAGAATTTCAGTAAATATTCCAAAATATTGCATCTTTCTTGTGGGTAAGGTTGATAAACAATCTTGTTGCTCAATAAATCATAATTGGATTTTGATTTCGATCCATACTTGTAGAAAATTTTAGTTGTTACTAAACATTGAGTCAGTAGTTCTTTATTACTATCTATAATATCAGAGCTTTCTCTACAAAATAGCCATGAATCAAGTTCATTCTTCACAATAAGGAAAAAAAATATATTATTTATATAAGTTAAGAATCGCCTCAAGGAATGGATTAATAGATCTCTTGTTAACATTTGTCTTGTCGGAGGGGAATACATTACCTTTTTCAAATAGAATCCGCGCATTGGGTCTGTTAAATATTCAATAATATCGAAACGTTTCCATAAATGAAAGGAATTGAAACCCGAAACGGCAGACAAAGGATGTTTCAATAACGTGAAAACAAACAATATTGAGAGGATGCAGCAATATAAGATAGAAGACCTATTGGAAAATTGAGATACTGACCATTCTTCTGGATATGACATCTCCGCCTCATCAGAAATTTTTTCGGGAATGAGAAGACCTATCTTGGAGAATAGGTTATTAATAGAATTGTTTTCAAATTCAAATTTCAATCCTAGCCTTTGCAGGCGTCGGAATAAATAGCTTTTTGCCCCATCTAATAAATCCTCAGCAATTTTTTTAGAGATTCTAGGAAGCTCGTGATTTGAGTCGTAACTTAGTTTAAGTATTATTTCTGGATATGTTTCTCTAATCAGGTCGTAGAAGTATCTCCACCAGGTGGGGGTAAAAAACAGAGGTATATAATCTCTCAACAAGCTCCATTTTTCATCCATATTGTCTTTCCAAAAGATCCAAGAGATTTTATATCTGTCCAACTCCGTTGATAATTCATTCAAATTGGTAAATTGGGACGAGCGAGTAGCTTCTTCTTGGGCAGATTCATCTGCAAACCCCGCATCTCCGCGGGGAACCTCTTTTACGATTGATCCTGATAGAAATCTCGATGTTACATTATTGCATAATGAGAATCTTAGCGACCAATAGGGTGTATCCAATTTTTCCGGTTCCCATAAATATCTAATAGACAAATTGTCTTGATAGACTCGATTCCCGGTGAAACCGTTTTTTGAGCCTAATCCCTTTTGAAAAAACTTCTCTGAATTGACTCGATCCAATACCACCAGATTCCAACGAGATTGAGGTTGCTGATGATCTAAGTCGGAATTAATCGGCGCCTCTTTCAGAGAAACTCCATCGTTATTGCACGAGAACAGAAACGAGTCTATGGCTTCACGAGGGGATGAGTTCAACCTTGTCAATAACCCATTCAGATCCAAAATAGAAATTGGAAGTCCATCTAAATGAGTTACTGTTGTTGCCGATTCATGCAGATTAGACAAACGAAATTGAATTGATGTCAGTAAGTGACCAGCTACCCTCTCTACTTGTTCCGAAGAATTGAATGATAACAAATCTGACAATTGGGGATGAATAAATGAGATGATCTCAGATGAGATAGCTTTCTCTTTCTCGCCGGAGACCCCAAGAAGAAAGTTTTCTAACACGTTGAAATAACTACTGTTGCATTTCCCGATGAAAAAACCCCTTTCTATTCTCGGAATGAAGTTGTTTACAGCACGGCTCTGTATAGGTGAGTGGTTTATTTTATCCATTTGATAAAAAATGTTTTTTGAAATACCCGCACCAATATTTCTGATTGAAACTCCCTCCCAATTTAAATCATGTAGAAACAGATTTCTCCAAATATATCCTCCCGTAATGGAAAGAGCCTCGCTCGAAAATCCTGTTCGGATAGCTTCGATGGGGGGCAATTCAAGAAAAGTGGGATTCAACGCAGGTTTGAGTGCAGTTGAAGAGCCTATCAATTCTTCATTTCTTAACAATCTAGGCTTGAGAAATAAACTTCTTTTTCTTTCAAGAATTTCTTTAAGAAAGAGTACGTCCTCCTGAAACTCATACACAAAGTCTGATGGTAATGAAAAATTAGGCTTATTTATTAAATTCAATTTGTTCAACTTCTCATCTAGTTCGTTCAATTTTTCTATGCAGTAATCAATGGTATCTATCAGAGCTTTCTGGCGAGTAATCTCAGCAACAATCATTTTAGAAAAAAATACCACATTGAGAAATCGGTGAAAACATTTATTGGTATGTTTCTTGGTTGCATCAGTGTTATTTAATAACTTGTTTTTCATTATTGACATACGGCAAATTACTTCCAAATCGTCCTTCATTGCTTTTTCCAAGAATTTTCCGACCGGCAAAAGATACAAATTTTCTGTTGTAGTAATCCATTTACGCACATTTAATTGAACATTTAGAAACTCATCAATTCGAGAGGTAATATATTCGTTCCATAGACGTTCCACATCATCCTTCCACTTGAATACTATGTATTCAGTTGCAATTCTTGTTACACTGGTATATTCTCCGCGCCCCGTCCAATCATCCAACCAATAGTTGATTCGAAAGAAATATTCAGTGGATAACGCGCAGAAATAGTCGTGGAAAAGAAATATGTATGTTGAGTAAAGAAATATGATTTTCTTTTGCCCATACAATCTAACTAGCAAATATATTGAATCTACTAGGCTCCACCTTCCTTTTAATTTGTTTAAATTTTTACTTCCATTAGTAGTTTCTTTAGGGATACTGAAAGATGCTTTAAAATAGTTTGGAAGAATCTCATTAAAGTCAAAGTATCCACTACTTGATAACCCAAGTTTCTTGTCAGATATTTTAGTAAACGGCATGTTTTCCTGTAAAAATCCTTTCTCGGATTCGATGCTATTACTAATGTCAATACCGATTTCTCCATCAACAATAAGGCTCGATGTTTTAATGAAGTCAATAAGTCGATTTATTAATTGATTTCTAATTTGTAAATAGGCGTATAGACTGGGAAAGTCTTTTCTATCTTTTTCAAAATCTAATCCGGATATAAAGTTGCGAAACAACATCGTTTTTTTACAAGACATAAACGAAGACAAGTTGGAAAAGGCTTCTTGCTCAAATGAAAATGTCGATCCATCTCCTCGTTGATCTGCTGAATCTATAGATTCAAGTAGTACTTTTTCACAGGGGTGTAATCCTACGGGATTAAATAAATTGTTTCTCAACCGTATTGCTTGTACTCCAAGATCTTGTTTGTTACGAATTTCCCGAAGAGACAACAAATCCAAATTGTTTTGGTAGCAGTCACCTCCGTTCTTGGAAACTACTAATCGGTTATAGGATTTGAAAAACCTAAAGAAATCTTGCAGATACCTATCCCCACGAACCACTCGAATCTTTTCAGTTTCATCTTTGAAACTATCCCTGCCAAATACCCTCGTTCTGGACGCGTTCCATATATCCGACGAAATCAAGGAAGTCGTGATATCATGACAAATTTTGTTTTTGTTCTTTTTTGTAGAAACTGAAATATTTTTTTCTTTGTTTGAATCTAAGTGGTAGGAAGCCCGTACTTTTCTGTTCCTATTTTTTTTGAGAGATAAAGATCTTTTGAATTGAAGTAAACAGTCGTGAAAAAACCTACCATAATTTTCTACCTCTTTCTGTCGTATTTCCTCACCTCCATTAATGACTTTTGTTGATACAAAATTTTTATCAATTGAATTTTTGTCACTCCAGCAATGCATAAGAATCGGTATCGTTAGCAACATCAGCATATCCAGATTGATGTTACTCCCCCTCATTACTGAATGGCGAAGATTGCGTAAAAACAGTGAACTCAGAAATCGCAAGTCAAATAATCTGATCAAAGGTTCGTCAGTAAAATCTGGACTAACTACAAGTTCTTTGAGATGTTGGTTTTTCAATGATTTGGAAAAGTCGTCCAATCCATTGACTTCTAAGAAGTTCCAAACTTCAGAGGAAGAGTCTGGACTTCTTACTTCTACACTTTCTTTTACTACCTTATTTCCAATCGTTTCTTTTTTCATATCATAGTACCTTACTTCTTAGTTATGAAACTTTTTCTCCATCTATTTCCATATTTATAATATTAAATAGATTATCTAGTTATTTTCTATCTATACTAGAATATTTATTCTATTCTATATAGATTATACCATAAATTTTGAAAATTTCAATATGGGATGGAAGAAATCTATCAAACAAGTCTAATCATTTCTATTTCTGTAAAGAAAATAGCCGCCTTCAAAAAAAACTGGAATGAATAAACTTGGGAATTCTCAAATGTTCTTTTTGAAGAAAACCGCATGCATCTACCCCACGCACCTTAACTTAACAAACAAATTTTCTCCGCTCTAAGTAGCCGGAGCAGTAGTATTGAATTACCTGGATGGGCGAACGACGGGGATTGAACCCGCGCGTGATGGATTCACAATCCATTGCCTTGATCCACTTGGCTACGTCCGCCCCCTCTGTGAATGTAATGTTAAGGGGCCTGGGCTCCCCGAATGGAATGTGAACGAGATCCATCCGTTAAGCTAGATAGATTGTTGTTCAATTGATACACATCTATACGAACTGTATGATTTAACTGTATAGCAATATAACAGAAAATAGGTGAGAATGTACTTCCAACTTCTTCTATCCAAAAGATTGAATGAAGTTACAAGCATTCAGTCAGTGAGTCAAAATAGGAACTTATTTCATTTCAGAAGGATATTCCATCTATTTTTTGTTCTTTTTCATTCACAGTCGCAAACTGATAACCGTGAGATTGTTACAGGCTGTTCTTTTCCTTTTTTTTTGTTCTCTCGTACGAACCTTTACTTTTTCTTTTCTTGGACACCAAACCCTATCTTCCGAAGTTGAAGGGTTTGGCATCCATGTACTGCCTAACCAAACGGAGATTATCCGTTTACAGAAGGGGCTTCAACAGAAGCTAAGTCTAGAGGGAAGTTATGAGCGTTACGTTCATGCATAACTTCCATACCTAGGTTAGCGCGGTTGATGATGTCAGCCCAGGTGTTTATAACACGACCTTGGCTGTCAACCACGGATTGGTTGAAGTTAAAACCATTCAAGTTGAATGCCATAGTGCTGATACCTAAGGCGGTGAACCAGATACCTACTACGGGCCAAGCAGCTAAAAAGAAGTGTAGAGAACGAGAATTGTTGAAGCTAGCATATTGGAAGATCAAACGACCAAAATAGCCGTGAGCAGCTACAATGTTGTAAGTTTCTTCTTCTTGACCAAACTTATAACCTGCATTAGCAGACTCATTCTCAGTAGTTTCTCTAATCAAACTAGAAGTTACCAAAGAACCATGCATAGCACTGAATAGAGAGCCGCCGAATACGCCAGCTACACCCAACATGTGGAAGGGATGCATAAGGATGTTGTGCTCAGCCTGGAAGACGATCATAAAATTGAAAGTACCAGAAATGCCCAGAGGCATACCGTCAGAAAAACTTCCTTGACCAATTGGGTAGATCAAGAAGACAGCGGTCGCAGCTGCAACTGGGGCTGAGTAAGCAACAGCAATCCAAGGACGCATACCTAAACGGAAGCTTAGTTCCCACTCACGACCCATGTAGCAAGCTACACCAAGTAGGAAGTGAAGAACGATCAATTCATAAGGACCACCATTGTAAAGCCATTCATCGACAGAAGCTGCTTCCCAGATTGGGTAGAAGTGTAACCCAATAGCTGCAGAAGTAGGGACGATAGCGCCTGAGATAATGTTGTTACCGTATAGCAAAGAACCAGAAACGGGCTCACGAATACCATCAATATCTACAGGAGGAGCTGCGACGAAAGCAATGATGAATACAGAGGTTGCGGTTAGTAGGGTAGGAATCATCAATACACCAAACCATCCGATGTAAAGACGGTTTTCGGTGCTGGTGATCCAGTCGCAAAAGCGACCCCATAGACTTGCGCTTTCGCGTCTTTCTAAAGTTGCGGTCATGGTAATTTTTGGTTTTCGAAAAGGAGTTAGTGATTCCCCAGGCTAATAAGCCTGTTAGTTCGTAGTGTATCATAAAAATCTATCTATGTCAACCAAAATTGATTAAGTCTTTAAAATCCTTAAATGAAAATGCATAGGTTTTTTTTCCGTATCTTAACTTTTTTTTTTCTTTTTTGTTACTTATTTCACAATATGAATTTTTCAAAACACAGGGAAGAGAGGTAAAAGTTTTTATTTACGCAATATGCGTTTCTAATTGATTTCAATTTTGAAAGAAACTAATCCTGCGTTAAGTCTTTTCAGTAAGTAATCCGCAACTTCGAACACCAAACGAAAAAAAAAAGAAATATTAAAATGATTAACAAACTTACACTCATTCATTTTTTCGTAGTGTTTCTTGATTCCCCGGGACTGGCGCCCTGGTTCCAATCCACAATTTTTTTGTTGTGGATTGGAACGAATCTAAACAAAACTAACGGAAATGAGCAAAAGCTTTGTTAGCTTCCGCAACTTTATGAGTCTCCTCTTTTTTCCGTATGGCACTACCAGAATTTCTGGCAGCATCCATCAATTCATCACTCAATCTTAAAGCCGTACTTCGACCTGAGCGTTTTCGACACGCACTCAATAACCACCGAATGGCCAAAGCTTTTCCTTCTGCAGGTGCTACTTCAACGGGAACTCGATAAGTTGATCCACCCACACGTTTGGTTTGCGTGACTACATCGGGAGTTACCCCACGCACTGCCTGTCGCAGAACAGACAGTGGGTTCTTATTTGTCTTTTGTCTAATCCGCTTCATAGCCTGATACAAAATCTGATAAGCTAGTGATTTTTTGCCATTTTTCAGGATACGATCAACTAGCATGTTTACTAATCGATTGCGATAAACTGGGTCCGATTCGATATTTTTCATTTTGTTCACTACACTGCTCCGATGTACCACGAGTTTACAACTATGTCAAACTTCAAATTTTTTTTTCAGCGGTCTCTTAATCTACTATTTTGGCTTCTTCACTCCATATTGTAGAGTGGATCCACCGGTTAATTAGTGGGGGGATCTCCCTCCAAACTGCACGTTCGACTTTCGTCGAATACAGCTTTCCATATGATTGAATAAAAGATACCCAAAGA